AATGAGCACGAATCGGATTTTTTGAGGAACGTATCGAGAGAGAATTTGATTTGGTTAGACAATGTGTGGTTGGTAAACAAGGATCGGTTTTTTAGCAAGGTACGGAATGTATTGTCAAATATTCAATATGATTCCACAAGATCAAGATCTATTTTCGTTCAAGTAAGGGATTCTAGCCAATTGAAAGGATCTTCTGATCAATCCATAGATCATTTCGATTCCATTAGAAATGAGGATTCAGAATATCCCACATTGATCGATCAAACAGAGATTCAGCAACTAAAAGAAAGATCGATTCTTTGGGATCCTTCCTTTCTTCAAACGGAACGAACAGAGATAGAATCAGATCAATTCCCGAAATGCCTTTTTGGATCTTCCTCAATGTCCCGGCTATTCACGGAACGTGAGAAGCAGATGAATAATCATCTGCTTCCGGAAGAAATCGAAGAATTTCTTGGGAATCCTACAAGATCAATTCGTTCTTTTTTCTCTGACAGATGGTCAGAACTTCATCTGGGTTCGAATCCTATTGAGAGGTCCACTAGAGATCAGAAATTTTTGAAGAAAAAACAAGATGTTTCTTTTGTCCCTTCCAGGCGAGCGGAAAATAAGGAAATGGTTGATATATTCAAGATAATTACGTATTTACAAAATACCGTCTCAATTCATCCTATTTCATTCTTGAACAAAAATCCATTTTTTGATTTATTTCATCTATTCCATGACCGGAACAAAAGGGGATACACGTTACACCACGATTTTGAATCAGAAGAGAGATTTCAAGAAATGGCAGATCTATTCACTCTATCAATAACCGAGCCGGATCTGGTGTATCATAGGAGATTTGCCTTTTCTATTGATTCCTACGGGTTGGATCAAAAAAAATTCTTGAATCAGGTATTCAACTCCAGAGATGAATCGAAAAAGAAATCTTTATTGGTTCTACCTCCTCTTTTTTATGAAGAGAATGAATCTTTTTATCGAAGGATCAGAAAAAAATCGGCCCGGATCTACTGCGGGAATGATTTGGAAGATCCAAAACGAAAAACAGCGGTATTTGCTAGCAACAACATAATGGAGGCAGTCAATCAATATAGATTGATCCGAAATCTGATTCAAATCTATGGGTACATAAGAAATGTATCTAATCGATTCTTTTTAATGAATAGATCCGATCACAACTTCGAATATGGAATTCAAAGGGATCAAATAGGAAATGATACTCTGAATCATATAACTATAATGAAATATACGATCAACCAACATTTATCGAATTTGAAAAAGAGTCAGAAGAAATGGTTTGATCCTCTTATTTCTCGAACCGGGAGATCCATGAATCGGGATCCTGATGTATATAGATACAAATGGTCCAATGGGAGCAAGAATTTCCAGGAACATTTGGAACATTTCCTTTCTGAACAGAAGAACCATTTTCAAGTTCAAGTAGTGTTCGATCGGTTACGTATTAATCAATATTCGATTGATTGGTCCGAGGTTATAGACAAACAAGATTTGTCTAAGTCACTTCGTTTCTTTTTGTCCAAGTCACTTCTCTTTTTGTCCAAGTCACTTCTCTTTTTGTCCAAGTCACTTCCCCTTTTCTTTGTGAGTATCGGGAATACCCCCATTCATAGGTCCGAGATCCACATCTATGAATTGAAAGGTCCGAATGATCAACTCCGCAATCAGTTGTTAGAATCAATAGGTGTTCAAATCGTTCATTTGAATAAATTGAAACCCTTCTTATTGGATGATCATGATACTTCCAAAAGACCGAAATCCTTGATCAATGGAGGAACAAGATTACCATTTTGCTTCAAAAAGATACCAAAGTGGGTGATTGACTCATTCCATACTAGAAATAATCGCAGGAAATCCTTTGATAACACGGATTCCTATTTATCAATGATATTCCATGATCGAGACAATTGGCTGAATCCCGTGAAACCATTTCATAGAAGTTCATTGATATCTTCTTTTTATAAAGCAAATCCACTTCGATTCTTGAATGATCCAAATCGCTTCTGGTTCTATTGTAACAAAAGATTCCCTTTTTATGTGGAAAAGACCCGTATCAATAATTATGATCCTACATATGGACAATTCCTCACTATCTTGTTCATTCGCAACAAAATATTTTCTTCGTGCGTCGGTAAAAAAAAACATATTTTTGGGGAGAGAGAGACTATTTTGCCAATCGAGTCACAGGTATCTGACATATTTATACCTAACGATTTTACACAAAGTGGTGACGAAAGGTATAACTTGTACAAATTTTTCCATTTTCCAACTCGATCCGAGCCATTCGTTCGTAGAGCTATTTACTCGATCGCAGACATTTCTACAACACCTCTAACAGAGGAACAAATAGTTCATTTTGAAAGAAGTCAGCCTCTTTCAGATATGAATCTATCTGATTCAGAAGGGAAGAACTTGCATGAGTATCTCAGTTTCAATTCAAACATGGATTTGATTCACACTCCATGTTCTGAGAAGGATTTCCCATCTGGAAAGAGGAAAAAAAAACGGAGTCTTTCTCTAAAGAAATGCGTTGAGAAAGGGCAGATGTATAGAACCTTTCAACGAGATGGTGCTCTTTTCAATCTCTCAAAATGGAATCTCTTCCAAACATATATGCCATGGTTCCTTACTTCGACAGGGTGGAAATATCTAAATTTCACCACCCTTTTAGAGATTTTTTCAGAACCATTGCCGATACTAAGGATACTAAGTAGCAGGCACAAATTTGTATCCTTTTTGAGAGATATTATGCATGTATCAGATATATCATGGCCAATTCCTCAGAAGATTCTTCCACAATGGACTCTGACTCTGAAAAGTAAGATTTCGAGTCTGATAAGTGAGATTTCGAGTAAGTGTTTACAGAATCTCCTTCTGTCCGAAGAAACGATTCATCGAAATAATGAGTCACCCGTTCCATTGATATGGACACATCTGAGATTAACAAATGCTCGGGAGTTCCTCTATTCAATCCTTTTCCTTCTTCTTGTTGCTGGATATCTCGTTCGCATACATCTTCTCTTTGTTTCCCGAGCCTCTAGTGAGTTACAGACAGAGTTAGAAAAGATCAAATCTTTGATGATTCCATCATACATGATTGAGTTGCGAAAACTTTTGGATAGGTATCCTACATCTGAATCTGAACTGAATTCTTTCTGGTTAAAGAATCTCTTTATAGTTGCTCTGGAACAATTAGGAGATTTTCTGGAAGAAATACGGGTTTCTGCTTCTGGTGGCAACATGCTATTGGTTGGTGGTTCCGCTTATGGGGTCAAATCAATACGTTCTAAGAAGAAATATTTGAATATCAATCTCATCGATCTCAGAAGTATCATACAAAATCCCATCAATCGAATCGCTTTTTCGAGAAATACGAGACATCTAAGTCGTACAAGTAAAGAGATCTATTCATTGATAAGAAAAAGAAAAGGGGTGAACGGTGATTGGATTGATGAGAAAATAGAATCCTGGGTCGCGAACAGTGATTTGGTTGATGATGAAGAAAGAGAATTCTTGGTTCAGTTCTCCACCTTAACGACAGAAAAAGAAAAAAGGATTGATCAAATTCTATTGAGTCTGACTCATAGTGATCATTTATCAAAAAATGACTCTGGTTATCAAATGATTGAACAACCGGGATCAATTTACTTACGATACTTAGTTGACATTCATAAAAAGTATCTAATGAATTATGAGTTCAATAGATCCTGTTTAGCAGAAAGACGGATATTCCTTGCTCATTATCAGACAATCACTTATTCACAAACCCCGTGTGGGGCTAATAGTTTTCATTTCCCATCTCATGGAAAACCCTTCTCGCTCCGTTTAGCCCTATCCCCTTCTAGGGGTATTTTAGTGATAGGTTCTATAGGAACTGGACGATCCTATTTGGTCAAATACCTAGCGACAAACTCCCATGTTCCTTTCATTACGATATTTCCGAACAACTTTCCGTATTCGTATTACAAGCCTGAAGGTTTTTTTATTGATGATAGTGATAGTGACGATAGTGATTATCGTGACGATATCGATATTGATGATGACCTTGATCTTGATACGGAGCTGCTAGATATGACGAATGTGCTAACTATGGATATGTCGCCGAGTATATACGGATTTTATATCGATATCACCTTTCGATTCGCATTAGCAAGAGAAATGTCTCCTTGCATAATATGGATTCCAAACATTCATGATCTGTATGTGAATTACAGATCCTTCGGTCTATTACAGAACTATCTCTCCAGAGATTGTGAAAGATATTCCACTAGAAATATTCTTGTTATTGGTTCGACTCATATTCCCCAAAAAGTGGATCCCGCTCTAATAGCTCCGAATAAATTAAATACATGCATTAAGATACGAAGGCTTCTTATTCAACAACAACGAAAGCACTTTTTCATTCTTTCATATACTAAAGGGTTTCACTTGGAAAAGAAAATGTTCCATACTAACGGATTCGGGTCCATAACCATGGGTTCCAATGCACGAGATCTTGCAGCACTTATCAATGAGGCCCTATCCATTAGTATTACACAGAAGAAATCAATTATAGAAACTAATACAATTAGATCAGCTCTTCATAGACAAACTTGGGATTTGCGATCCCAGGTAATATCGGTTCAGGATCATGGGATCCTTTTCTATCAGATAGGAAGGGCTGTTGCACAAAATGTACTTCTAAGTAATTGCCCCGTAGATCCTATATCTATCTATATGAAGAAGAAATCATGTAAAGAAGGGGATTCTTCTTTGTACAAATGGTACTTCGAACTTGGAACGAGCATGAAGAAATTAACGATACTTCTTTATCTTTTGAATTGTTCTGCCGGATTGGTCGCTCAAGATCTTTGGTCTTCACCCGGACCTGATGAAAATAATTGGATCGCTTCTTATAGATTCGCTGAGAATGATTCTGATCTAGTTCATGGCCTATTAGAACTAGAAGTCGCTCTGTTGGGATCCTCACGGACAGAAAA